GATTGCTTGTTAATGGTTGATCAAGCTTGATGGATTCACCCTCTGAAACAAGAAGTTCTGGTCCTGGCGGTATAATATCAACCACTTGATGTCCATCCGATGCATCAACTATGGTTATTTCATATCCCCCCTTTTCTTTACGTACTATTCTGCTTACTATTCCTGCCGATGTAGCATTATATACTGTATTGTTACTCTTGCTCCCATCAGGATAAATCTGACCCCTTCCTCTATTCCCACCTACATATATTGGATATTTTAAGAAGTGAACGTCTTTCTTCGTAGCAGGGTCAGGGGAAAGAATGGGAAAGACAATTTCACTATATTTCTGACCGGGAACAGGACCTATCACAAGAATATTTCTTTTAGTGGGACGATAACTCTGAAAGGATAGATTTCCCGTCCTCTCTTTCACCTCGGGAGAAATACGATCGGGGGGGGCTAATTCGAATCCTTCGGGTAAAATAAGAACAGCCCCCACATTCAAAGCTCCCTTTTTCCCATTAGCAAGAACTTGTTTCAGTTGCATATCATAGGGGATTCGAACAACTGCTTCAAATACAGTATCAGGAAGCACGGCTTGCGGAACTTCAATATCCACGGGCTTATTAGCTAAATGGCAATTTGCACATACAATTCGTCCAGTTGCTTCACGCGGATTTTCGTAACCCTGCTGCGCAAAAATGGGATATGCATTTGAAATAGATGCCCGAGTTATTACATATATCATGATCGATACAGAAATGGATCGAGTCATCTGTTCCTTTACCCAAGAAAAAATATTTCTATTTTGCATGGTCCAATCATTGATCCCGGAATTTCTACAATAAATTAGAAAGGTAGCTAGCTAGTATAGTTCCCTATCCACGAGTCTGCCATTGTACTGGAATAATTGTACTGGAATATAGGACGAATACCCCGAACAGGTAGAAGTCAAAATAAAGAATAAGTCAGATTAAAAATACTTTCTTTATTCTTTATATACGAAAAACCATTCTTATTTGATTGATATCGGGAGATCCGATGAGTTCTTTATTCGTTCATTGAATGATAAATGACTACAAGCGAAGGAGATACCCGATTTAAATAATGGAAGATCCAATATTTCACAATTGTATCTAGAATAACTGGAAAAGTGGAAACAAGACCGGATATAATTTGATCGTTATGAGCCAACCCAAAATCGTTGTAGACCGAACCAATCATAAGTTCCCAACCATGGGTCGAATGAAATCCGATCCATAAATCAGTAACTAAAAGAATCGAAAAAGCTTTTAGTGTGTCACTCAAATTATAGAGGAATTCCTGAACCCAAGAATTAAGAATAACAAGTTCTTCATTACCCAAAATAAAATAACCACTTAGAATAGCGAAACAGATTATATTTGTCGAGAAATGCAAAATTATATGTAGATGATACTCATCGTATGTTTTGACTAATTGTACCGTTTCCTTGTGTATTCCTATATGAAGTTGTTGTATATGTGTTTCCGGGTATTCCTTTATCATTTCGTCCAACAGGAATAGTTCTTCTAATTCTATAAATTTTTCTAAAACGCCTTTCTCTTGAATGATATTCAAGAAAGTTTCGGATTGCTGGGTATTCCACCAATTAATAACCCAAGGTTCCAGACTTTTATTAAATGCGAGAGAGACCCACCAGGGCAAAAATACTATGGATATGATATATGGGAGGGAAGTCAATAATTTTTTTGTCATCTGAAAAGGACCCTTATTCTATTTCTATATCTAAGGACTAAATTTTGACAAAAAAATGGAAATAGATTCATAGGTTCGATACCTTATTATAGAATTCATGTTCAGAAAAATATTAGATAGAATCGACGAATGAAGCAGATTCATTAACAATTCACAGATAAAAAAATGAAAAAAAATTAGCAAATAGGATTCCCAGAGATATCTCAATCGGGTAAATTTCAACTAATTTCATCTTCATTTGTTCCTGTTGATGAATACACTTGAAGTAACGAATATTATTCGGATTTCGAGACAAAAAACCCCTTCCCGGATCTAATCATTTTGAAATGTTTTACCACCTAACCACAGTTCAGGAATAACGTAACGTATCAATTCCAAACCAAATCTTGGGTCTAAAAAGATGTGAGTTCTGTATTACTAAATAAATGTTCGGATATGTTTGATGAATGCATACTTAAATTAGACTTTTTATTAGTATAAATGAAAATTTTTGTTCTCGACCTATACAAAAAATGGGTTTTGGTATATAAAAAATTGCTTTTTATTTTTTATTATAGTTTAGTTCTTTCATATATGATCTCCCACTTTTGTTTTATTCCATGTGGGTTTCCCCGATAACAGAAGGGGAAATATAATATGTTTTGATCGAATGAGCCTTTTGAAGAAACTTCAATTGTATTAAAAAAGGAATTAGCAAGTTCCTTCCCTGATACTGAGAAAACATTAATTCTTCAGTTCATTTCAAAATACTTCAATCGGTACGCGCAAGAAATAGGCTAATTCGGCAGCTTTTTGTTCAATTTCTCGCGGAGTAAGATTCTCATCAGTGCCAGTCAAGGGAATGGCCCCCTGGCCTCTGATTTCCATATAAAGGACACGACGAGGATAAAGACCCTCTTTAACCTCCATTCTAATGGATTGTATATCTCTCATAAGGAAACGAAGGAAAATGCGACGATTTATTCCAGGGAATCCCCAACGAAAAATACAAACTATTCCTTCTTTTCTATCAAATCGGTCATAACCACTACCTACATTCCACGCAATTGTACACCACAAATAGGAGCTAATAAATAGACCCGCAATCCCATAAAAAGACATTACGATCCCTTGTGGAAAAAAAATGATTTGCTGAGATGGAAATACAGATATCAGATTCCTACCAAGATAACTGGAAGTTCCAACCACTAAGAATCCTAATGAACCTAAAAAAAGGATACAGGCCCAACAAAAATTACTTGTTTTTCGAGACCCCGTTATAAGCTCTATCCAGATATGTTCTGATCGCCAGTTCATACTATACTTACTTATACTATAACTAGATTAGATCCGGTTGTATTCGATTGGAATTGAGAGAATAACCCAAATGAATTTGACTTTTCTTGACCCCGAAGTAATTCTCATCAACTAGCACTATTTTGACAGGAAGTATTAAGAATAATTGGTTAGATACATTGACTTTCTATTTAAAACTATTCGCCGATCCATTTTTAATCGGATATACCCATACCCGTATATAATATGCATTTATGCAGATATCATGTATCCATATGCATATAAGTCTTTCATTTGTGTTCGGAAAGAGTTACATATCATAATATTACACTAAATAAATATCCGTATTATGAGTGAAATAAATTGATGAGATTTGGTCCCATCGAATCTAGACAATCTTATTTTTTTGGACATGAAGAGATAAAGAAGCCATTGCAATTGCCGGAAATACTAGGCCTACTAAAGGCACAAAAATAGAGGGTAGATCTGTCATAGAATGGGTGTCCCAATTTAATATTTGTATTATAAGGATATCTTATGATAAGTATATCTAAATATAAATAATATTAAGTAGTTAATAAGTGCAAGGAATATAGACCTGAATTAGGTGTACCTATTCATCTTTCTACATAAATATGTATGATAATTAACTTTAATATAAGAAATTTGATTATTCTTTTTATCCCATCCTTTTTATTTTTTATATTTTTCGAATAAGGTTTTTTTATTAAAGAGTTTAATATGAGTTCGTGACTTTAACTAATCTGATCCAACAAAACAAAGGGTACTATAATAAAGGTGAGGGTTCTCCGTAGATATAGAAATAACCTCTTTCTATTCTATCTGTCTTCTCTATTTCTTATATAATCTTAATATAAGATTATATAAGTATAAGATTATATAAGAAATATATAATATTAATATATTTATATTTTATTAAATTAATATATTTATATTTTATATATTTTAAATATATTTTAAATTTTAAATATTGTCTATATTAAAATGAAATTAATACATAAGAAGGCCAGATAAAATTCCTTTGATTTTTTTGTCTTTACTTTCCCCGATTCTTCAGAAGGGAAAACTCACTCTTTTATCTTTTTTATCCTATTGATTGATAAGATAAAAGGTTCCTGATTAGTAATCAGGATATAGGGGTAAGATAAAAAATGGATATAGAGACAAATAAAAAACACAAAATAATAATAATTATCCGAAGTTTTTTTTATGATGAACTAAATACAAATACTCGTTCACTACAAATAATTGAATCGAGTGCTATACTTTAATTCTGGAATTTTGATTCAGAGGAAAGAGGAAAGAAACCGTGGAGCTGAAATAACTCACTCAGAACACCCTTTAAAAGGTTACGTGGTACGATTGGGTCGAATAAGCCCTTATTGAATAAATACTCAGCTGCTTGTGAACCATCGGGTACTGCTTTATTCAATGTTTGTTCAATTACTCTTTTACCCGCAAATGCAATGTAGGCATTTGGTTCAGCAATAATGACATCTCCCAACATACCAAAACTGGCTGTGACTCCCCCGGTTGTAGGAGATGTCAGGATTGGTACATAGAATAACTTTTTATTTGATTGATAATCATATAAAGCAGAAGAGATTTTAGCCATTTGCATCAAGCTCAAACTTCCTTCTTGCATGCGTGCTCCCCCGGAAGCACACACAATAATGACAGGTAAAGATCGATTAGTAGCATACTCGATCAAACGGGTGATTTTCTCGCCGACTACGGATCCCATACTACCTCCCATAAACTGAAAATCCATAACCCCAATTGCTATCGGAATACCATTTAGTTGACCTATGCCTGTTTGAACCGCTTCAGTTAAACCCGTCTTTCTTTGATAAGAATCGATACGATCTTTATAAGGTTCTTCCTCTGAATGAAATTCAATAGGGTCCATAGAGACCATCTCTTCATCCATAGGATCCCAAGTGCCCGAATCAATCGAAAGTTCGATTCTATCTGAACTACTCATT